GTTAATGTAGCTTAATACTAAAGCAAGGCACTGAAAATGCCTAGATGAGTCTATACAACTCCATAAACACATAGGTTTGGTCCTGGCCTTTCTATTAGTTGCAAGCAAGACTACACATGCAAGTATCCGCACCCCAGTGAGAATGCCCTATGAATCGCCCTAGGCGACAAAAAGGAGCGGGTATCAAGTACACCTCTCCGAGGTAGCTCATAACGCCTTGCTTAGCCACACCCCCACGGGAAACAGCAGTGATAAAAATTAAGCAATAAACGAAAGTTTGACTAAGTTATGCTTGCAAGGGTTGGTAAATTTCGTGCCAGCCACCGCGGCCATACGATTAACCCGAATTAATAGACCTACGGCGTAAAACGTGTTTAAGAAGTTACCTATTACTAAAGTCAAACTCTAGCTACGCTGTAAAAAGCCCCAGCTCCTGTAAGCCCAACTACGAAAGTGACTTTAAAATGTCTGAATACACGATAGCTAAGACCCAAACTGGGATTAGATACCCCACTATGCTTAGCCTTAAACCCAAAGAATTATTATAACAAAATTCTTCGCCAGAGAACTACTAGCTAAAGCTTAAAACTCAAAGGACTTGGCGGTGCTTTATATCCCTCTAGAGGAGCCTGTTCTATAATCGATAAACCCCGATAAACCCCACCAACCCTTGCCAACTCAGCCTATATACCGCCATCTTCAGCAAACCCTAAAAAGGAACTATAGTAAGCTCAATTACATTACGTAAAAACGTTAGGTCAAGGTGTAGCCTATGGGTTGGGAAGAAATGGGCTACATTTCCTATTTCTAGGTCATATCCATTACCTAAACGAAAGTCCTTATGAAATTAAAGACCAAAGGTGGATTTAGCAGTAAACTAAGAATAGAGCGCTTAGTTGAATGAGGCAATGAAGCACGCACACACCGCCCGTCACCCTCCTCAAATATTAATGGTGGACTTCAAACATATTAACACCCACTGCAGATACTAGAAGAGACAAGTCGTAACAAGGTAAGCATACTGGAAAGTGTGCTTGGATAACCCAAAGTATAGCTTAAATCCAAAGCATCTAGCTTACACCTAGAAGATATCACATAAAATGACTACTTTGAGCTGAACTTAGCCCAAACTTCACCAAATACAATTACACACTGCATCTAAAATAAATCATTCACCACACCCATTAAAGTATAGGAGATAGAAATACTAATAATAGGCGCTATAGAGAAAGTACCGCAAGGGAACAATGAAAGACTACACCAAAGCAATAAATAGCAAAGATTACCCCTTGTACCTTTTGCATAATGATTTAACTAGACCTAAGCTAGCAAAGAGAACTTAAGTTAGCACCCCCGAAACCAGACGAGCTATCCACAAGCAGCCTACAGGGCATACTCATCTATGTGGCAAAATAGTGAGGAGACTTACGGATAGAGGTGACAAGCCTAACGAGCCTGGTGATAGCTGGTTGTCCAGAAAAGAATTTTAGTTCTAATTTAAGTCTACCTATAAACTCCAAAAATTTTCCTGTAGACTTAAAGGGTAGTCTAAGGGGGGACAGCTCCTTAGACGTAGGCTACAACCTTAACTAGAGAGTAAGTATAAAAACCAAACCATAGTTGGCCTAAAAGCAGCCACCAATAGAGAAAGCGTTCAAGCTCAACAATTAAATTAGTTTAATCCCAACAATTACCAACCAACTCCTAGTACAAAACTGGACCATTCTATAATTATATAGAAGAGATACTGTTAATATGAGTAACAAGAAATTATTTCTCCCCCGCATCAGTGTATATCAGAACGAACTCTCACTGATAGTTAACACAAGTAAAGTGAACTAAATAACAAGTCCTTTACCACTATCATGTTAACCCAACACAGGAATGCCCTCAGGGAAAGATTAAAAGGAGTAGAAGGAACTCGGCAAACACAAACCCCGCCTGTTTACCAAAAACATCACCTCTAGCATCCCCAGTATTAGAGGCACTGCCTGCCCAGTGACATACGTTCAACGGCCGCGGTATCCTGACCGTGCAAAGGTAGCATAATCACTTGTTCTCTAAATAAGGACTTGTATGAATGGCCACACGAGGGTTTAACTGTCTCCTACTCCCAATCAGTGAAATTGACCTCCCCGTGAAGAGGCGGGGATAAAATAATAAGACGAGAAGACCCTATGGAGCTTTAATTAATTAGCCTAAGAATAAAATATACCCCTCCGAAAGGATCAAAATACCCTCTCATAGGCTAACAATTTAGGTTGGGGTGACCTCGGAGTATAAAACACCCTCCGAGCAATTTTAAGCTAAGACTAACTAGTCAAAGCCACACCACTTATTGATCCAAACTTACTTGATCAACGGAACAAGTTACCCTAGGGATAACAGCGCAATCCTATTCAAGAGTCCTTATCGACAATAGGGTTTACGACCTCGATGTTGGATCAGGACATCCCAATGGTGCAGCAGCTATTAAAGGTTCGTTTGTTCAACGATTAAAGTCCTACGTGATCTGAGTTCAGACCGGAGCAATCCAGGTCGGTTTCTATCTATTCTACGTCTTCCCCAGTACGAAAGGACCAGGAAGACAGGGCCCCCTTACGAACTAAGCGCCCTCTAACTAAACAGATGACACAATCTCAATCTGGCATGTTATAAACAATCCTCTCCCCTAGACCAGGGCTCAGTTAAAGTGGCAGAGACCGGTAATTGCATAAAACTTAAACCTTTACTGTCAGAGGTTCAAATCCTCTCTTTAACATAATGTTCCTAATCAATCTACTATCAACAATTATTCCAATTCTCCTAGCCGTAGCATTTCTAACCCTAGTAGAACGAAAAATTCTAGGCTACATACAACTACGCAAAGGGCCCAACATTGTAGGTCCACATGGACTCCTCCAACCAATCGCAGACGCAGTAAAATTATTCACCAAAGAGCCTCTACGACCACTAACATCATCCACCATAATATTCATTATCGCCCCCATTTTAGCCCTAGCCCTAGCCCTAACTATATGAATTCCACTACCAATGCCACACCCCTTAACTAACATAAACCTAGGCATCCTATTTATACTAGCCATATCCAGCTTAGCAGTATATGCTATTCTCTGATCCGGATGAGCTTCAAACTCCAAATATGCTCTAATCGGAGCACTACGAGCCGTTGCTCAGACAATTTCCTACGAAGTAACTCTAGCCATTATCCTACTATCAGTATTATTAATAAATGGCTCCTACTCCTTACCAACCCTAATCACAACTCAAGAATACATATGACTAATTATTCCCTCTTGACCACTAGCAATAATATGATTTATCTCAACCCTAGCAGAAACCAACCGCGCACCCTTCGACCTAACAGAAGGAGAATCCGAACTAGTCTCCGGCTTCAACGTCGAATACGCAGGAGGACCCTTTGCTCTCTTCTTCCTAGCAGAATACGCCAACATCATCATAATAAATGCTCTAACAACTATCCTCTTCCTAGGTTCATACAACAGCCCTACCACCTCCGAATTCTATACCACTAACTTCGCAATCAAAACTCTCATACTTACCACACTATTTCTATGAATCCGTGCATCCTATCCACGCTTCCGATATGATCAACTGATACATCTCCTATGAAAAAATTTCCTTCCCCTTACACTAGCCCTCTGTATATGATATATCATAATACCAATCTCAATAGCTAGTATTCCACCTCAAACATAAGAAATATGTCTGACAAAAGAGTTACTTTGATAGAGTAAAACATAGGGGCTAAAATCCCCTTATTTCTAGGATTATAGGAATCGAACCTAACCTTAAGAATCCAAAAATCTTCGTGCTACCATGTCACACTAAATCCTAAGTAAGGTCAGCTAAATAAGCTATCGGGCCCATACCCCGAAAATGTTGGTTCATATCCTTCCCGTACTAATAAATCCAATCACCTTCTCCACAATTATATCAACAGTCATTCTAGGCACAACTATCGTAGTCATAAGCTCACACTGATTGTCGGTATGGATCGGCTTCGAAATAAACATACTTGCCGTTGTCCCAATACTAATAAAAACTCACCACCCTCGAGCAACAGAAGCGGCAACTAAATACTTTCTTACACAAGCCACAGCATCCATGCTACTTATATTAGCCGTAATCATCAACCTACTATATTCAGGCCAATGAACCGTAACTAGCATAATCAACCCAACAGCATCAATGATCCTTACCCTCGCCCTAGCTATAAAACTAGGACTATCCCCCTTTCACTTCTGAGTCCCAGAAGTCACACAAGGCATCCCTCTATCATCAGGCCTAATCCTCCTAACATGACAAAAACTAGCCCCATTATCCATCTTATACACAATTTCTCCCAACATTAACTATGATTTACTTCTCACCATATCCCTTTTATCCATCATAATTGGAGGCTGAGGAGGACTAAACCAAACTCAACTCCGCAAAATCATAGCCTACTCATCTATCGCGCACATAGGATGAATAACCATAATCCTAACCTACAACCCAACTATAACTCTTCTTAATCTTACAATATACATTATCATAACACTAACTATATTCATGCTACTCATCAGCACAGCAACTACCACCACACTAACTCTTTCCCATACATGAAACAAAACCCCTATAATTACCATTACCATATTAACCGTCCTACTATCATTAGGAGGCCTTCCTCCTCTATCAGGCTTCATGCCCAAATGAATAATTATCCAAGAATTAACAAAAAACAATAACATCATCCTACCTACCATCATAGCCATCACCGCCCTACTTAACCTATATTTCTACATACGCCTAGTATATGCAACATCACTAACAATATTCCCAACAACCAACAGCACCAAAATCAAATGACACTTCAAAACCACAAAACAAATAACACTCCTATCCCCCCTAATCATCACCTCCACAATACTCCTCCCACTAACACCAATACTAACAACAATCCTCTATTAGAAGCTTAGGTTAAACCAGACCAAGAGCCTTCAAAGCTCTAAGTAAATAATGACTATTTAGCTTCTGACTATTAAGGACTGCAGGACCCTATCCTACATCAGCTGAATGCAAATCAACTACTTTTCTTAAGCTAAGCCCTTCTAGATTGATGGGCTTCAAACCCATGAAACTTTAGTTAACAGCTAAACACCCTAAACAACTGGCTTCAATCTACTTCTCCCGCCGTTAAACAAAAAAAGGCGGGAGAAGCCCCGGCAGGATTGAAGCTGCTTCTTTGAATTTGCAATTCAATGTGTAATACACCACGGGGCCTGGTAATAAGAGGATTTAAGCCTCTGTCTTTAGATTTACAGTCTAATACCTACTCGGCCATATTACCTATGTTCGCTTCTCGTTGACTCTTTTCAACAAATCATAAAGATATCGGAACTCTATATTTACTATTTGGTTCCTGAGCAGGAATAATTGGTACCGCACTAAGCCTCCTAATTCGTGCTGAACTTGGACAGCCCGGGGCTTTACTAGGTGATGATCAAATCTATAATGTCGTTGTAACCGCACACGCCTTTGTAATAATCTTTTTCATAGTTATGCCTATCATAATTGGAGGATTTGGAAATTGACTAGTCCCCCTAATAATTGGAGCCCCTGATATGGCATTCCCTCGAATAAATAATATAAGTTTCTGACTTCTTCCACCTTCTTTTTTACTATTATTAGCTTCTTCCACAGTCGAAGCTGGAGTAGGAACCGGCTGAACAGTATATCCTCCACTAGCAGGTAATCTAGCGCACGCTGGAGCTTCTGTCGATCTAGCAATTTTTTCCCTTCACCTAGCAGGAGTTTCATCTATTCTAGGAGCAATTAACTTTATCACTACAATCATTAACATAAAACCTCCAGCCCTTTCTCAATATCAAACCCCCCTATTTGTCTGATCTGTCCTAATTACAGCAGTCTTACTACTATTATCCCTTCCAGTCTTAGCAGCAGGAATCACTATACTACTTACAGATCGAAACCTAAACACAACATTCTTCGACCCCGCCGGAGGAGGAGACCCCATCCTGTATCAACACCTATTCTGATTCTTCGGCCACCCTGAAGTATATATCTTGATCCTCCCAGGATTCGGAATTATCTCTCACGTCGTAACCTATTACTCAGGTAAAAAAGAACCCTTTGGATACATAGGCATAGTCTGAGCTATAATATCAATTGGATTTTTAGGCTTCATCGTGTGAGCCCACCATATATTTACCGTTGGAATAGATGTTGACACACGAGCATATTTTACATCCGCCACTATAATCATTGCTATTCCAACAGGTGTAAAAGTCTTCAGTTGACTGGCAACCCTCCACGGGGGAAATATTAAATGATCCCCTGCTATACTCTGAGCCCTAGGCTTCATTTTCCTATTTACTGTGGGAGGCCTGACGGGTATTGTTCTGGCTAATTCTTCATTAGATATCGTTCTACATGACACCTACTACGTAGTAGCTCATTTCCACTATGTCTTATCCATAGGAGCCGTATTTGCTATTATGGGAGGATTCGTACACTGATTCCCCTTATTCACAGGCTACACCCTTAGTGAAACTTGAGCAAAAATTCATTTTCTAGTAATATTTGTAGGTGTTAACATAACCTTCTTTCCACAGCACTTTCTAGGTCTGTCAGGAATACCACGACGATATTCAGATTATCCAGACGCATACACCACTTGAAATACTGTTTCCTCTATGGGCTCCTTCATCTCGCTTACAGCAGTAATACTAATAGTATTTATGGTATGAGAAGCCTTTGCGGCTAAACGAGAAATTTCAATCGTAGAACTAACTACCACTAACCTTGAATGATTATATGGGTGTCCTCCCCCTTATCATACATTCGAGGAACCTACCTATGTCAACCCTAAATAAGAAAGGAAGGAATCGAACCCCCTACGACTGGTTTCAAGCCAGTATCATAACCATTATGTCTTTCTCCACAAGTGAGGTATTAGTAAAATTTATATAACTCTGTCAAGGTTAAGTTACAGGTGGAACTCCTGTATATCTCCATGGCATATCCCTTCCAGCTAGGACTCCAAGACGCAACATCACCCATCATGGAAGAACTCCTACATTTTCATGACCATACCCTAATAATCGTATTCATAATCAGCTCCCTAGTTTTATATATTATTTCTTCCATACTAACAACTCGTCTAACACATACAAGCACAATAGACGCTCAAGAAGTAGAAACAATCTGAACAATCTTACCGGCAATTATCCTAATCACCATTGCCCTACCATCCTTACGCATCCTATACATAATAGATGAAATTAACAACCCTACTATAACTGTCAAAGCAATAGGTCATCAATGGTACTGAAGCTACGAGTACACAGACTATGCTGACCTATGCTTTGATTCTTACATAATTCCAACTTCCGACTTAAAAATAGGAGGCCTTCGTCTTCTAGAAGTAGACAATCGAGTGGTACTCCCAATAGAAACAACAATTCGCATACTCATCTCATCCGAAGATGTTCTTCATTCATGAGCAGTTCCCTCTCTTGGACTAAAAACAGATGCTATTCCTGGCCGATTAAATCAAGCAACTCTACTCTCTACCCGCCCAGGCCTATATTATGGCCAATGCTCTGAAATCTGCGGCTCAAACCACAGCTTTATGCCCATTGTTCTCGAAATAGTTCCTCTAGAATATTTTGAAAAGTGATCAGCATCTATACTATAACATCACTAAGAAGCTATTAGCGTTAACCTTTTAAGTTAAAGACTGGGAAAACGACTTCCCCTTAGTGACATGCCCCAATTGGACACATCTACATGATCCACTACAATCATCTCTATAATTCTGGCACTATTTATTATTATGCAGTTAAAAATTTCAAGCCATCTCTACTACTCAACCCCAGAGCCAAAAACAACCAAGATCATTAAACCTCAAACTCCCTGAGAAATTAAATGAACGAAAATTTATTCGCCTCTTTTACTACCCCTACGATAATAGGCCTCCCTATTGTCATTTTAATTATTATATTTCCTACTGTAATATTCCCATCAGCTAACCGTCTAATTAATAATCGACTAGTCGCTATCCAACAATGACTAATCCATCTAACATCAAAACAAATACTCTCCATCCATAACTATAAGGGCCAGGCATGAGCCTTAATACTTATGTCTTTAATCCTATTTATTGGCTCAACCAACTTACTAGGACTATTACCCCATTCATTTACCCCTACTACACAATTATCAATAAATCTAGGAATAGCCATTCCACTATGAGCAGGAACTGTAATCCTTGGCTTCCGACACAAAACTAAAGCCTCCCTGGCTCATTTCCTCCCACAAGGTACTCCCCTTCCCCTGATTCCAATACTAATTATTATCGAAACAATTAGCTTATTCATCCAACCCATAGCCCTAGCCGTACGACTAACCGCCAACATCACTGCTGGCCACCTACTAATCCATCTAATCGGAGGAGCAACTCTTGCTCTAATAAGCATTAGTACAGCAACCGCTCTTGTCACATTTCTAGTTTTAATTCTACTAACTATCCTAGAATTCGCTGTAGCCCTAATCCAAGCCTACGTATTTACACTTCTCGTCAGTCTATATTTACACGACAATACTTAATGGCCCACCAAACACATGCTTACCACATAGTTAATCCCAGCCCCTGACCTCTCACAGGAGCACTGTCAGCTCTCCTACTAACCTCAGGATTAGTTATATGATTCCACTTCAACTCCACCTCTTTACTACTTCTAGGCCTACTCACCAATATACTAACTATATTCCAATGATGGCGAGACATTATTCGAGAGGGGACCTTTCAAGGTCATCACACCCCAGTAGTCCAAAAAGGCTTACGCTATGGAATGATTCTCTTTATTATCTCAGAGGCATTCTTCTTCTCCGGCTTCTTCTGAGCTTTTTACCATTCAAGTCTAGCCCCAACCCCAGAACTGGGAGGATACTGACCTCCAGCAGGAATTACCCCACTTAATCCCTTAGATGTACCCCTTCTTAACACATCCGTCCTATTGGCTTCAGGAGTGTCTATCACCTGAGCCCACCACAGCCTGATAGAAGGTAATCGCAAACATATAATTCAATCTCTACTCATTACAATCTGCTTAGGATTGTATTTTACTATTCTTCAAGCATCAGAATACTATGAAACTTCTTTCACAATTTCTGATGGAGTGTATGGCTCCACATTCTTCATAGCAACAGGATTTCACGGACTTCATGTGATTATCGGAACTACCTTTCTAATCGTGTGCTTTCTCCGTCAATTAAAATATCATTTTACATCTAACCATCATTTTGGCTTTGAAGCTGCCGCTTGATACTGGCATTTTGTAGATGTCGTCTGACTATTCCTATACGTATCTATCTATTGATGAGGTTCCTAGTTCTTTTAGTATTAACCAGTACGACTGACTTCCAATCAGTTAGTTCCGGCCTACCCCGGAAAGGAATAATTAACATAATCATCACACTACTTACAAACACCCTCCTGGCATCCCTCCTTGTAATCATCGCATTCTGACTCCCCCAGACAAACGCCTATACAGAAAAAACCACTCCCTATGAATGTGGCTTTGATCCCCTGGGATCAGCCCGCCTCCCCTTCTCAATAAAATTCTTCCTAGTAGCCATCACATTCCTACTCTTCGACCTAGAAATTGCACTCCTCCTTCCCCTTCCATGAGCCTCTCAAACAGATAATCTACAAACTATACTTACTATGTCTCTTATGCTAATCTCCCTCCTAGCCATTAGCTTAGCCTATGAATGATCACAAGGAGGGTTAGAATGATCCGAATAACGATAATTAGTTTAACCAAAATAAGTGATTTCGACTCACTAGATTATGATAACATTCATAATTATCTAATGTCTCTCACCTATATAAATATATTCCTAGCATTCTTCATCTCTCTGATAGGCCTACTCATATACCGCTCCCACATGATGTCCTCCCTACTCTGCCTAGAAGGTATGATACTATCTCTATTCGTGATAATAACAATAACAATCCTAAACACTCACCTTACCCTAGCAAGTATACTTCCTATTATCATACTAGTTTTCGCAGCATGTGAAGCCGCGCTAGGTCTTTCACTCCTAGTAATGGTATCAAATACCTACGGGACGGATTATGTACAAAATCTTAACTTATTACAATGCTAAAAATTATTATGCCCACCATCATACTTATTCCACTTACATGGTACTCCAACCCTAAAATAGTATGAATTAATACCACAACCCACAGTCTAACAATCAGCATTATATGACTGCCTATTATTAACCAATTCACCGACAATAGTCTCAACATATCCCTTATATTTTTTTCCGACGCCCTATCAACCCCCCTACTCATTCTAACCCTATGACTCCTACCCCTAATAATTATTGCCAGCCAATTTCACCTCACTAACGAAACCCCTCTCCGAAAGAAATTATATATTACAATACTAATTCTACTCCAGGTCTTCTTAATCATAACATTCACAGCCACAGAACTCATTATATTTTATATCCTATTTGAAGCCACACTGCTCCCAACACTAGTTCTTATTACACGATGAGGTAACCAAACGGAGCGTCTAAACGCCGGCCTCTACTTTCTATTTTATACTCTAGTAGGCTCTCTACCTCTCCTAATTGCCCTCACTTATCTGCAAAACGCTATCGGCTCATTAAATTTTCTTCTACTCCAATATTGAGCTAGCCCCCTCCAAACTTCATGAAGCTCCTCCTTCCTATGACTAGCATGCATAATAGCTTTCATAGTAAAAATACCCCTCTACGGCCTCCACCTCTGACTACCAAAAGCTCACGTAGAAGCTCCTATTGCAGGCTCAATAGTATTAGCTGCAATTCTATTAAAACTAGGAGGTTATGGAATACTACGTATTACCGTCCTACTTAACCCCATGCCTGAATCTATAGCCTATCCATTCATAATACTCTCCCTATGAGGAATAATCATAACTAGCTCCATCTGCCTTCGTCAGACAGACCTCAAATCCCTCATCGCCTACTCCTCAGTCAGCCATATAGCCCTTGTTATTATAGCTATCTTAATTCAAACTCCCTGAAGCTTTATAGGAGCAACAGCCCTTATAATCGCCCACGGACTAACCTCATCAATATTATTCTGCCTAGCTAACTCAAACTATGAACGAGTACATAGCCGAACAATAATCCTAGCCCGAGGCCTACAAACACTTCTACCCCTTATAGCAGCCTGATGACTTCTGGCCAGCCTAACTAATCTTGCTCTTCCCCCAACTATCAATCTAATTGGAGAACTACTTGTAATTATATCAATATTCTCCTGATCAAACCTCTCCCTAACTCTTCTAGGATTAAACATTGTTATTACCGCCCTATACTCCCTATACATACTAATCACAACTCAACGAGGTAAACAAACTCACCATATCAATACCATCCAACCTTCGTATACCCGAGAAAATACCCTAATAGCCATGCATCTCCTCCCCCTCCTCCTATTAACAATAAATCCCAAAATCATTCTAGGACTTCCCTACTGTAAGTATAGTTTAACAAAAACATTAGACTGTGAATCTAAAAATAGAAACTAACCCCTCTTACTTACCGAAGAAGTATACAGGAACTGCTAACTCTATGTCTCGTGCCTAACAGCACGACTTTTTCGCACTTTTAAAGGATAGGAGTTATCCATTGGTCTTAGGAACCAAAAAATTGGTGCAACTCCAAATAAAAGTAATAAACCTATTCTCCTCTACAATACTTATATCACTATTTATTCTAATTCTCCCGATCTTAACAACCCTAAACACCCACAACTCTTCCAACTACCCAAATTACGTAAAAACTGCAGTATCTTACTCTTTCTTCATCACTATAATTCCAACTATTATATTCATTTTTTCCAACCAAGAAACAATAATCTCCAACTGAAACTGGACCACAATTCAAACTCTAAAAATCTTTCTCAGCTTTAAACTAGATTTTTTCTCAGTACTATTCATGCCAGTAGCACTATTCGTAACCTGGTCCATTATAGAATTCTCAATATGATACATACACTCAGACCCAAACATTAATAAATTTTTTAAATACCTACTAATATTCCTAATTACAATACTAATCCTAGTTACAGCTAACAATCTATTCCAACTATTCATCGGTTGGGAAGGGGTAGGTATCATATCCTTTCTACTAATCGGATGATGATACGGCCGAGCGGATGCTAACACCGCAGCTCTACAAGCCATCCTCTATAATCGAGTTGGAGACATCGGTTTTCTTTTATCCATAGCATGATTTCTTACTAATTCCAACACATGAGACCTCCAACAAATCTTCGCGATCAACTACGAATCAACATCCCTACCCCTAATAGGCCTACTACTTGCTGCAACAGGTAAATCCGCTCAATTTGGACTACACCCTTGACTCCCCTCCGCAATAGAAGGTCCAACTCCCGTTTCAGCACTACTCCACTCAAGCACAATAGTAGTTGCCGGAATTTTCCTACTCATCCGATTCTACCCCCTAATAGAGCTTAATCCCTTTATACAAACAACAGCCCTATGCCTGGGAGCTATCACCACACTATTTACAGCCATATGCGCACTTACCCAAAACGACATTAAAAAAATTATTGCATTCTCTACTTCAAGTCAACTTGGACTAATAATAGTAACCATTGGCATTAACCAACCCCATCTAGCATTTCTACATATCTGCACACACGCTTTCTTTAAAGCCATGCTATTTATATGCTCCGGATCAATCATCCACAGTCTAAATGACGAACAAGACATCCGAAAAATGGGAGGTCTCTTCAAAACTATACCTTTCACCGCAACTGCCATAACAGTAGGAAGCTTAGCACTCACAGGCATACCCTTCTTGACAGGCTTCTACTCCAAAGACTTAATTATCGAAGCAATAAACACCTCCTATACCAACGCCTGAGCCCTTACCATAACCTTACTTGCCACCTCCCTTACAGCCGTATACAGTACTCGAATTATCTTCTTCGCACTACTAGGACAACCTCGCTTACCTACCTTAATCTCAACCAACGAAAACCATCCCTTCCTATTTAATGCTATTAAACGACTCCTCATTGGTAGCATCTTCGCCGGATTCCTCATTTCACAAAATATTCCACCAATAACCGTCCCCCCAATAACCATACCCCTCTATCTAAAACTCGCAGCCCTAATAGTAACCCTAACGGGATTTATTCTAGCCCTAGAACTAAACTTAATGGCATCTAACCTAAAACTTAAACTTCCCTCTAACCTCTTCAAATTCTCTAACCTACTTGGCTATTTCCCAACCATCATTCACCGTCTCCCACCAATACTAAACTTAACAGTCAGTCAAAAATCTGCTTCTCTACTCCTAGACCTAACCTGATTAGAAACTATTCTTCCCAAGACTACTTCTCTACTACAACTAAAACTATCACTTTTAACCTCAAACCAAAAAGGACTCATCAAACTTTATTTCCTCTCCTTCCTAATTACTCTGCTATTAACTCTAACCCTATTTATCCCCCACGCGTAATCTCCATAATCACCAAGACAGCAATAAATAAAGATCAACCAGTAATGATCACCAATCAACCACCATAACTGTAAAGCCCAGCAATACCAGCAACCTCCTTACTAACAGGACTTACATCATTCTCATCATAAATAATTCAATCTTCTATTCCACTAAACTCAAAAACAGCTTCCAACTCCGTATCCTTAAATACCATAAAAACTAGAGCCAACTCTATAAGCACCCCCACAATAAAAGACCCCAGCACAGTTTTATTAGAAACTCAAATCTCCGGGTACTGTTCTGTAGCCATTGCCGTAGTGTAACCAAACACTACCAATATTCCCCCTAAATAGATCAGGAACACTATCAACCCTAAAAACGACCCATTAAAACTCATTACAATTCCACATCCTACACCACCACTTACAATTAAACCCAACCCACCATAAATTGGAGAAGGTTTTGAGGAAAATCCAACAAAACTTAATACAAAGATAATACTTAAAATAAATACAATATAGATTGCCATTATTCCTACATGGTTACTACCCATGACCAGTGACATGAAAAATCACCGTTGTACTTCAACTATAAGAACCTTAATGACCAACATTCGAAAAACTCACCCCCTCCTAAAAATTATCAACAGCTCTTTCGTAGACCTTCCCGCCCCTTCAAGCCTATCCTCCTGATGAAATTTCGGCTCTCTTTTAGGAGTATGCTTAATCATTCAAATCTTAACAGGATTATTCCTAGCTATACACTATACCCCCGACACCGCCACAGCATTCAACTCCGTAACCCATATTTGTCGAGACGTAAACTACGGATGAGTTCTGCGCTATCTACATGCCAATGGAGCTTCCATATTCTTTATCTGCCTATACCTCCATGTAGGACGAGGACTATATTATGGCTCCTATATATATTCAGAAACATGAAACATCGGAATCCTACTCTTATTTGCTGTCATAGCTACCGCATTCATAGGATATGTATTACCATGAGGACAGATATCCTTCTGAGGAGCTACCGTCATTACCAACCTTCTTTCTGCAATCCCCTATATCGGAACCGACCTAGTCCAATGAATCTGAGGAGGATTCTCCGTAGACAAAGCAACCCTTACCCGCTTCTTCGCCTTTCATTTCCTACTCCCTTTCTTAGTGTCAGCTCTAGTAATAGTTCACCTCCTATTCTTACATGAAACTGGGTCCAATAACCCCACAGGTATACCCTCAGACTCAGACATAATTCCATTTCACCCTTACTACACTATTAAAGACCTCCTAGGCTTCCTAATTATAATCACCGCACTAGCTGCACTAGTCCTATTCTCACCAGACCTCTTAGGAGACCCCGACAATTATATACCAGCAAATCCCCTCAACACGCCACCACATATTAAACCAGAATGATATTTCCTTTTCGCTTACGCTATTCTCCGTTCTATTCCGAATAAATTAGGAGGAGTCCTAGCACTAGTAATATCAATCCTTATTCTAGCAGTAATTCCAGCACTCCACATGTCCAAACAACGAAGTATGATATTTCGTCCCCTCAGCCAATGTCTCTTCTGATTCCTTGTAGCAGTACTACTAACTCTCACATGGATCGGAGGCCAACCTGTTGAATACCCCTATATCACTATCGGCCAAGTGGCTTCCATTCTCTATTTTCTCATCCTCCTAGTTCTTATACCCCTTATCAGCATTATAGAAAACCACCTTCTAAAGTGAAGAGTCCATGTAGTATATTTATTACACTGGTCTTGTAAACCAGGAAAGGGAACATAAACTCTCCCCATAGACTCAAGGAAAAGACCCAAAGTCTTACCTTCAGCACCCAAAGCTGAAATTCTAGTTAAACTACTCCTTGAAAAAGGCCTATGTACTTAGTGCATAATATTATCTACCCCATATTTACTCAAGGACATATATGTATAATAATGCATTGTATTATATACCTCATGAATATTAAGCAAGTAAATTAATTCAATGTATATGAATGACATAATATTTTAGATCTAACTATAATATAATAATGAACATGACTAATCACTAATGATTAAAAATGATTAATCAACTGGAATACATATATTTATTAATCGTGCATACCCCATCACTTTTCGTTTAATCCATAACAACATGACTATCCCCCATCAAAGGGGGTCCCTTGATCTACCTACCTCCGTGAAACCAGCAACCCGCCCAAAACGTGTCCCTCTTCTTGTCCCAGGCCCATTTAACTTGGGGGTTTCTAACTTGGGTCGTAAACGGCATCTGGTTCTTGCTTCAGGGCCATGACCACTTAGAATCGCCCATTCGTTCCCCTTAAATAAGACATCACGATGGATTAATGACTAATCAGCCCATGCCGCGGCATAACTGTGGTGTCATGCCTTTAGTAGGATTTTTTTTGGGGGTATGCTTGGACTCAACTGGGCCGCGGCGGGCCAGGGATCAGGAGCATTTCCGTCAAGCTGGACTTTTTAATGTACCTCCTCCACCCGCATAATGAGGTAGCAGGACAGTAAGTCAATGATATGGGACAATAGGTCAATGGTTCAGGACATAAGATTGTGTGGATGACTTGATTCTTGTCTTTCATGGAATGGAAGCCTACAACGGGGCTATAGGATTTATGGTTCAAGGACATGATACACCTCACAGTCCCACCCGGGCCGTGCACACACGTACACGTACACGTACACGTACACGTACACGTACACGTACACGTACACGTACACGTACACGTACACGTACACGTACACGTACACGTACACGTACACGCCCGCGCGATAGCAAGTACCTGATCTTTTAAATCGACAAACCCCCCTACCCCCCGTTAAACTCCCGCGCAATATATTGAACTAGCCTTGCCAAACCCCAAAAACAAGGATAATATAGAGCACATAACGAGCTTAACCTAGAAATCAGATAATATCATTATCTGATCAAGTAAATATCCCACGGATCGACCCACATTGATTGAACGCTATCACTTTAAGGAATTTATTTTCCTTAGACAGCTATCTCCCTAGATCCGTCAAAATTTCCGTAAATTCTTTCTCCTTTTCCTAATTAACTAGT